AAGTCAGAGATATATGGATATATCCATTTCATGTCAAAACAGATCCTTATTCTTTTTTTTTTTTTTTTTTTTTACTTATTTATTTTATTTATTTATTTGTACATCTGTACATCAGGTCCTTTAGATTTCGAGAGTCTTTTTGTTTTAGAAAGATTATCCTTGTCTTTGTTTATGTCTCGGGTTAGAACAAATTACTATAATTCGTCCCCGCCTACGGATCAATCGACATTTTTCACAAATTTTACGAACGGAGGCCCTTATTTTCATATTTGTCATTCCTTTTTTTAATTCCGAATCTACTTATTGGAAGAAAATAAGTTTCTTGAAATTTTTAATTTCGAATTGTATCCTCACGAAAGAATGTTGAAATTGAAAAAACCGCCTAATCATTCAAGTCTTTGCTTTGGAGTCTCTAAATTATACGCCCTTTGGTTGAATCATAAGGACTTACCTCAATTTTTAGTCTATTTCCTGGTAGTATACCTATAAAACTACATGAAATCCTTTACGAAACAAAAACCAGAATAATTTTTTTGTTATCTAAACGAATCCGGAAGATACATACCATCGGTAAGTTGTTCAGTAATTAAACCCTCATGAATCCTTTTTTGTTGTTTCATTCCAGGTAAAACCGCGCTTTGAAGTATCAACTAATGTAAGAGGGATAATGTTATAAACTTGTCCTTTCTCTTTTTTCACAAATATGACCGTGTCGGCTATTAGAAAGATTACCATATATAACACAAAACTTCTCCGCCGATTCCTTCTAGTCGAGCCTTTCGGTCTGTCATTATACCTCGAGAAGTAGAAAGAATTACAACCCCCATTCCGCCTAAAATTCTAGGAATTCGTTGATAGTTAGAATATATTCGTAGACCGGGTCGACTGATCCGTTTTAAATTTAAAACAGTTCTATATGGTCCTTTCCTATTTCTTCTATGTCGTAGGGTTAAAACCAAAAAATATTTATTGCTTTCTTGATGTTTTCTCACGTTTTCAATAAAACCTTCTTGTAAAAGGATTTTAACAATATTTTCAGTGATGTTAGTAGATGGTATTCGAACTGTTCTTTTTTTATTCATGTCAGCATTTCGTATAGAGGTTATTATGTCAGCAATAGTGTCTTTACTCATGATAAACTAAGATTTTTGTTTCCCCCGAATTTTGATATAATCAACATGCTCTTTTTCTTTTTTTCTGAATTTTTTAATATTTATGAATTATTAAAGATATATACGTGATAGATAAACAATTTACTAATTAATTAAATAAATTTAATCAATTTCATTCAAATACTATATTAAGATTAAGGTCTTCCCCTATAATACTTCAGGTGCTAATGAAACTATTTTAGTGAAATTTAACTGTCTTAATTCCCGGGCGATCGCGCCGAAAATTCGGGTTCCTTTTGGATTTCCTTCTTGATCAATAACAACCGCAGCGTTGTCATCATATCGTATTATCATACCGTTGTCGCGTTTGAGTTCTTTACAAGTACGTACAATGACAGCTCGGACCACTTCTGATCTTTCTAGAGGTGTATTTGGTACTGCTTCCTTGATTACAGCAACAATAATGTCACCAATATGAGCATATCGTCGATTACTAGCTCCTATGATTCGAATACACATCAATTCTCGGGCCCCGCTGTTATCCGCTACATTCAAATGGGTTTGCGGTTGAATCATATCATTTTTTTTTTTTATCGGTTTTTTCTTTTTCAATGCAAAGGTATAAATAAAAAAAAGAAATATTATTTGTTCAAAACAAAAAAAGAAACCTGCAATTGTTTTTTTTTCATCCCCAAAACCCCTTTCGTTTGTTTCTACATTCCTATCCAGAAAGAATGAATTGAGTTCGTATAGGCATTTTAGATGCCGCTATTGAAATAGCCCTTCTAGCTATATTTTCTGCTACTCCGCTCATTTCATAAAGTATTCTACCGGGTTTAACGACAGCTACCCAATATTCGGGAGATCCTTTCCCCGAACCCATACGTGTTTCTGTAGGTCTTACTGTAACAGGTTTGTCTGGAAATATGCGTACCCATATTTTTCCACCGCGGCGTGCATTTCGTGTCATTGCTCGCCGCCCTGCTTCTATTTGTCTAGATGTGATCCAAGCGGGTTCAAGCGCTTGAAGAGCATATCTACCGAAGCAAATACGATTACCTCGATAAGATATTCCTTTCATTCTTCCTCTGTGTTGTTTACGGAATCTGGTTCTTTTGGGGTTATAGTTGATGGTTGTTTAGCAATTCTATCCATCTCTACTACAGAACCGGACACGAGAGTTTCTTCTCATCCAGCTCCTCGCGAATTAAACAATTAAAAAGAATTAAACAAAAAAAAAATACACGGTTAATAATATATGGAATCGTGGGATTCTTTGAAATTTGATCTAATCGATTAGAAATTAGAAATTTTTTGTGTTTTAATATATAATTTAACACGTATTCTATTTATAGATAATGTCGTTTTGGTAGAACGCTATAATGAATCTTTATTTTGTTTTTCCTTTTATTTCGAATCGACTAAAATTTAGAAATAAAAAAAAAATTCGCGGGCGAATATTTACTCTTTCAACATTCAGTTGTAAGATTAGTCTATGACATGACCTCTCAGAATAAATGAATAGGTTTCTGGTTCGTTCCGCCATCCTACTCAATGAATCATTAGGATTCGTTTTCAATAGAATCTTATGCATTCACAGGTTCTGTCGTTCCCACCACTTCTCGATTAATGATTAGGTCTGAATTTTACAACGGAGCCTACAATTAAATTTATTCTTGAGTCAACCTTCTCAGTCTTTATTGGCTCGGGGCTCTTGATTTTTTGTTCTATGCACGGATTTGTCTAATTATGGATCAATCAGTATTGATGCTTTATTACATTCCCTTTATATGAGATGACTCATAGACCTTACATATTGGAATTATATATCATTAATATTCTTTTTCTATCTTTCTCTCACCCTTCCATTTATCTGTATACTTTATATCGCTTTACAACCCATAATCAGATTGTTTTTTTTTTTATGTAAAAAAAGATTTCAGTTGCTACAATGATATGACTTATATATCATATCTTGACTGGTTCTTTCTATCCAGATAACACGAAGTGATGAGTTGGTTATTAGTTCTATAGTTATCAGTTTGTACTATGGGCTGTCCATTTTTTTGAATCCCAACCCTAAAAAAACCAACGAGTCACACACTAAGCATAGCAATTATATCAAATGATTAATCGAATTTTTATTCAACCTTATAGAATTGTTCTTTTTTTTTTTTTTTTACCAGAAAAAGAATGAAAGAGTTTGCCATTTTTTGTTTTATCACCAGATATAACTAAATATAAGTCAAGTAAGTTCGTATTATTCCTCGTCTACAAATATCCAAATTTTGATGCCTAATACCCCATAGATAGTTCGAACTGCATAGGAACAATAATCAATTTTAGCTCGAATGGTTTGTAGAGGAACTCTACCTTCTCGGATCCATTCAACACGTGCAATTTCTTTTCCGTCGATACGCCCTGCAATTTGTACTTGAATCCCTTTTGTACCTGCCTGTTCAGTTAATTCAATAGCTTTTTTCATTGCTTTGCGAAATGAAACTCTATTCTTTAATTGTCCGGCTATAAATTCTGCAAGAATATTGGGGTGCCCGTAAGGATTTGCAATTCTTGTAATAGCAATGTTGAGTTTTCGGTTTACACAATTGAGTTCTTTTTGTACATGCGTCTGTAATTCTTCGATTCTTCGAGTCCTGTCTTCTATTAATAACTTGGGGAATCCCATATAGATTATGACCTGAATCAAATCGATTCTTTTTTGAATCTCTATACGTGCAATTCCCTCTACATTAGAGGATATTTTCATATTATTTTGCACATAATTTTTGATACAATCTCGTATTTTTTGATCTTCTTGTAGATCCTTTGAATAATTTTTTGGTTGTGCAAACCAAAGAGAATGATGACCTTGGGTTGCACCAAGTCTGAAACCAAGTGGATTTATTTTTTGTCCCATAATCCCCCACTACTATATATATCGTGAAACGTGACATCTGTTTGTATTTTTTTTTTATTCATTCGATTTTTTTTAAGCATAACATAATATAGCGTATTTTTATTTTTTATAATATAAAATATTCTTCCTTTAAGTATTCCTCAGCTCTAATTTATAGAATTTCCTTTTATCTATTTCTTCCTCTTCATCTAAAGATATATCTTTCAATACAATAGTTATATGACAAGTGGATCTTTTTATAGGATAACCCCGTCCTCGAGCCCGGGGCTTTAATTTTTTCACAGTTGTGCCCTCGTTGACTTCGGCTTTACTAATGATTAAACTTGTTTCGTTCAAACCCTTATTGTGATTAGCATTTGCTGCTGCAGAATAAACCAATTTTAAAATGGCATAACATGCTCGATAAGGCATAAGTTCTAGTATCATAAGTGTTTCTTCATAGGACCGCCCACGAATTTGATCAATTACTCTTCTCGCTTTGTGAGCAGACATACATATATGTTGACCTAAAGTGTATACTTCTGTATATTTCTTCACCTTTCTCTTCTGTATCATAAGATTCACCTCTCATTAATGAACGATAAGCATCTATTTTTTATTATTATTTTTTTTTTTTAATTAATTATTAACTTTTATTTTTAATTAATTATTAACGACGGGATCTATTATCATTTTTCGCATGCCCCCGGAAATTTAGAGTAGGTGCAAATTCTCCCAATTTATGTCCTACCATACGATCCGTTATATAAATAGGCAAATGCTCCTTTCCATTATGGATAGCGATAGTATGCCCGATCATTGTAGGTATAATGGTAGACGCTCGGGACCAGGTTACTATTATTTCTTTTTCTGCTTTTGTGTTAAGTGTATTTATTTTTCTTAATAAATGATTTGCTACAAAAGGATTTTTTTTTAGTGAACGTGTCACAATTAATTACTCCTATTTTTGTTTTTATTTATTTTTTGTAAAG